AGGGTCCCCCGAATATTGGGTAGCTGTTGTTAAACCGGGTCGAATACTTTATGAAATGGGCGGAGTAGCAGAAAATATAGCCAGAAAGGCTATTTCAATAGCGGCGTCCAAAATGCCTATACGAACTCAATTCATTATTTCGGGATAGGAATGTAGAACCAAAGGAAATAGGCCTTTGGGATGAAAAAAAAACAATCGCAGGTTTCTTTTTTTTGGACAAAGAATATTTCTTTTTTTTTTCTTCGCCCTTTGCATTGAAAGAACAGATTCAAAAAAAAATGATATGATTCAACCTCAGACCCATTTGAATGTAGCGGACAACAGCGGGGCTCGAGAATTAATGTGTATTCGAATCATAGGAGCTAGTAATCGCCGATATGCTCATATTGGTGATGTTATTGTTGCTGTGATCAAAGAAGCCGTACCAAATATGCCCCTAGAAAGATCAGAAGTGATCAGAGCTGTAATTGTACGTACCTGTAAAGAACTCAAACGCGACAACGGTATGATAATACGATATGATGACAATGCTGCAGTTGTCATTGATCAAGAAGGAAATCCAAAAGGAACTCGAGTTTTTGGTGCGATCGCCCGAGAATTGAGACAGTTAAATTTTACTAAAATAGTTTCATTAGCTCCTGAGGTATTATAAGATGAGACCATGATATAGTTATAGTAGGGTATTTGAATGAAATAGATTAATTAGTAGATTGTGTCTCACGCATATACCTTTAATAAAAAAAAGAAAAACATGTTGATTATATCAAAATTCGGGGGCACCAATAATTTTAGTTCATCATGGGCAGGGACACTATTGCTGACATAATAACCTCTATACGAAATGCTGACATAGATAGAAAAGGAACGGTTCGAATAGCATTTACTAACATCACCGAAAACATTGTTAAAATACTTTTACGAGAAGGTTTTATCGAAAACGTGAGGAAACATCGGGAAAGCAACAAATATTTTTTAGTTTCAACCCTGCGACATAGAAGGAATAGGAAAAGACCATATAGAAATATTTTAAATTTAAAACGGATCAGTCGACCCGGTCTACGAATCTATTCTAACTATCAACGAATTCCTAGAATTTTAGGTGGGATGGGGATTGTAATTCTTTCTACTTCTCGAGGTATAATGACAGACCGAGAGGCTCGACTAGAAGGAATCGGCGGAGAAATTTTGTGTTATATATGGTAATCCTTCTGATATCCGAATTGGATCCGGAACTTCCTATATTGTGAAAAAAAAAAGAGAAAGGACGGATTTAGAATATCGTTCCTCCTCCATTAGTTGATACTTCAAGGGGGTTTTACCTGGAATGAAAGAACAAAAATGGATTCATGAAGGTTTAATTACTGAATCACTTCCCAATGGTATGTTCCGGGTTCGTTTAGATAATGAAGATCTGATTCTAGGTTATGTTTCAGGAAGGATCCGACGTAGTTTTATACGGATACTACCAGGAGATAGAGTCAAAATTGAAGTAAGTCGTTATGATTCAACCAGAGGGCGTATAATTTATAGACTCCGCAACAAGGATTCGAGCGATTAGGTGATTTTTCAACTTTAACATCCCTTTACATGGGGATACAATTCGAGGTTCAAAATTTCAAGAAACTTATTTTCTTCCAAGAAGTAGATTCGAAATTAAGGTAAGGAATGACAATATGAAAATAAGGGCCTCTGTTCGTAAAATTTGTGAAAAATGTCGACTGATCCGTAGGCGGGGACGAATTATAGTAATTTGTTCCAACCCGAGACATAAACAAAGACAAGGATAATCTTTCTATTTCTAAAAGGGACTTCTCTAAAAGACCCGATGTACAAATAAAAATAAAGGATCTGTTTTGACATGAAATGGATATATCCATATATCTCTGACTCATATTTATGAGATGATAAAATATGGCAAAACCTATACCAAGAATTGGTTCACGTAGGAATGGACGTATTGGTTCACGTAAGAGTGCACGTAGAATACCAAAGGGAGTTATTCATGTTCAAGCAAGTTTCAACAATACCATTGTGACTGTTACAGATGTACGGGGTCGGGTGGTTTCTTGGTCCTCTGCCGGTACTTGTGGATTCAGGGGTACAAGAAGAGGGACACCATTTGCTGCTCAAACCGCAGCAGGAAATGCTATTCGTACGGTAGTGGATCAAGGTATGCAACGAGCAGAAGTCATGATAAAGGGTCCGGGTCTCGGAAGAGATGCAGCATTACGAGCTATTCGTAGAAGTGGTATACTATTAAGTTTCGTACGGGATGTAACTCCTATGCCACATAATGGCTGTAGACCCCCTAAAAAAAGACGTGTGTAGAAATAAACATTGAAGAGATTTCAAGAGAAATAAATGATTCAATGATCTGATCAAATAATATTACTATGGTTCGAGAGAAAGTAACAGTATCTACTCGGACACTACAGTGGAAATGTGTTGAATCAAGAGCAGACAGTAAGCGTCTTTATTATGGACGCTTTATTCTGTCTCC